AGAGTTATTTGATTCTTGCATTTCAAAAAATTACTATTATACATCAGAACAATCATTTATAGAATTTAATGATTCCTAAGAACAAGAACGGATTCATCTTTTTAACTATCGGTGGTCCTGTGATTTGTTACATTTCCATGTGATTTGTTAATAGTATTAAAGAAATAAATAAGGAATAGAAAAAAATTAATCGCTTGGATCGTGTATCAACATCCAATCTCCGGGAAAAGAGAAGGTTCCATCGGAACAATTATTTATTTCAGGGTACCTTGTCTCTCCTTTTTTCTTTTCAATTTTCAAAGAAAAAAAAAGAGAGAGAAAGCGTGGGGAGAAATGATAAGAAGATATTGGAACATTAATTTGGAAGAGATGCTGGAAGCAGGAGTTCATTTTGGTCATGCTACTAGAAAATGGAATCCAAGAATGGCACCTTATATCTCTGCAAAGCGTAAAGGTATTCATATTACAAATCTTACTAGAACTGCTCGTTTTTTATCAGAAGCTTGTGATTTAGTGTTTGATGCAGCAAGTAGGAGAAAACGCTTCTTAATTGTTGGTACAAAAAATAAAGCAGCTGATTCAGTAGCGCGGGCTGCAATAAGGGCTCGGTGTCATTATGTTAATAAAAAATGGCTTGGAGGTATTTTAACGAATTGGTCCACTACAGAAACGAGACTTCAAAAGTTCAAGGATTTGAGAATGGAACAAAAGACAGGGAGACTCAACCGCCTGCCAAAAGGGGATGCGGCTCGATTGAAAAGACAGTTATCTCACTTGCAAACATATCTGGCCGGGATTAAATATATGACGGGCTTACCTGATATTGTAATAATCGTTGATCAGCAAGAAGAATATACGGCTCTTCGAGAATGTATCACTTTGGGAATTCCAACAATTTGTTTAATTGATACTAACTGTGACCCGGATCTCGCAGATATTTCGATTCCAGTGAATGATGACGCTATTGCTTCAGTCCGATTAATTCTTAACAAATTAGTATTTGCAATTTGTGAGGGTCGTTCTAGCTATAGCTATATACGAAATCACTGATTAATAATTAATAATAAGATAAATAAATTATTTTGTGAATTCCATAGATTGATGGAATCCGTTACTATTCCTAAATCGCACAAACAAAAGAGATAAAAATAACTGAGGATATTATGTGATTAGTTGGTATCCAAAATATACAATTTAAGTAGGCAAGTCGAAAAAAAGATGGTTGAATCAAAATAATTTCTTTTAAAGTTTTTTTTCTTTCAGAGGAAAATATGAATGTTCTATCATGTTCCACCAACACATTAAAAGGGTTATATGATATATCCGGTGTGGGAGTAGGCCAGCATTTCTATTGGAAAATAGGAGGTTTCCAAGTGCATGCCCAAGTACTTATTACTTCTTGGGTTGTAATTGCTATCTTATTAGGTTCAACCATTGTAGCTGTTCGGAATCCACAAACCATTCCTACTGGCGGTCAGAATTTCTTTGAATATGTCCTTGAATTCGTTCGAGACGTGAGCAAAACTCAGATTGGAGAGGAATATGGCCCATGGGTTCCCTTTATTGGAACCATGTTTCTATTTATTTTTGTTTCTAATTGGTCAGGAGCGCTTTTACCTTGGAAAATCATACAGTTACCTCATGGGGAGTTAGCCGCACCTACGAATGATATAAATACTACCGTTGCTTTAGCTTTACTTACGTCAATAGCATATTTTTATGCGGGCCTTAGCAAAAAAGGATTAGGTTATTTCGGTAAATACATTCAACCAACTCCAATCCTTTTACCTATTAACATTTTAGAAGATTTCACAAAACCTTTATCACTTAGCTTTCGACTTTTCGGAAATATATTAGCGGATGAATTAGTAGTTGTTGTTCTTGTTTCTTTAGTACCTTCAGTGGTTCCTATACCTGTCATGTTCCTTGGATTATTTACAAGCGGTATTCAAGCTCTTATTTTTGCAACTTTAGCTGCGGCTTATATAGGCGAATCCATGGAAGGGCATCATTGACTAAGTTTCGAAATAGTCTTTTTGGCTTAGTGCAAGGCAATCTATGCCTTGTTCAAGATAATCTACTTAGTGAACATAAATATACACATAAATAGACAAAAAGGAAAGGTCTATACGATCTAGAGGAATAGTAAAAAAAAAAAATTACGATATTAGGGAATTGTAAAAAAAAGGAAAAGGTCTAAAATCAAGGATCTTTTTCCTAAAATTCGTTTGGCCTATTTATATCTCCTTCCAATGAATATTCTCTTTATATTGTCTTGATTGTTTTGTTTCAATCTTAGGAGTCATAATCTGAATAAGAATTCTTTATTTGTTTATGATGTGCGATTAAGATTAAAAAAAAAAAGAAAGAAGTTTTATAAAGCGATTCCCCTTTCAGTTGGTTTTATTCAATTCAACGATTGACCAAAAGAAAATATTAATAAATAATAAATTACATGAACTTAGATCAACCAAAGACTTCTATTTCTATGCAATAATTC